AAATTTCGTTTTTTCTTTTATTTCTCAGGAGTTAAAGAGTTGCCCAAGGAATCCGTTTGATTCAGAATCATGAGAGGTTAGGTGGATGTCCTAGAGGATAAATGGATTTCTTTTTGGATCTATATCACTCTATTTTTGTTAATGTCGTTTATTTTAGAATCCATGATGATAATGATTGATAAATTAGAAAATCGGACTTCTTCCTTCAATTGGTATTTTTGCTTATCTTCGTATCTTTAAAAAAAAACTATTGAACTTAGGAAAGTGTTTTACAAGCATATGTATAAAAAAAGAAAATAGTTTATTTAGCTCTTTCATGCCTACTATAACTAGTTATTTCGGTTTTCTACTAGCAACTTTAACTATAACCTCAGGTCTATTTATTGGTCTGAGCAAAATACGATTGATTTGAAATAAAATAAATTGCAGTATTCCATCTATTCTTCAGTTCATTAACGTGTCAATTTCGAATTCTTGGTTATTGAGATTTATGGGCAATATAGATTAATATTTAAGGATAGATATTACCTCTCTTTTTTTTTTCTTTTCAAAAAAATTCAAATGATTGAAGTTTTTCTATTTGGAATCGTCTTAGGTCTAATTTCTATTACTTTGGCTGGATTATTTGTAACTGCCTATTTACAATACAGACGTGGTGATCAGTTGGACCTTTGATTAATTAACACCTTGTTAATTTGACCTCCTGTGGATTAAAGAAAGTAGGAGGTCAAATTCAGATTGCTGTTCTCTTTTTTCCGAAAAATTTTTGACTTACCAAAACAATAACAGAATCACGCTCTGTAGGATTTGAACCTACGACATTGGGTTTTGGAGACCCACGTTCTACCAAACTGAACTAAGAGCGCTTTTCTTATCACAAAAAATAAGACTGTACGGAAAAATATTCTTTTTTTTTTAACTCCACCATGTCTTCAATGCCTACGTTATCAATATTATCATATAAGATATAATATAAATTAAAGATTTAGGTATGTTCAATTTGAATTGATTTCAATTGACCCTTTGTTTGTTATTACTCAGAAGTGAAACAAAAAGAATAGGTAGGAAAAGAATAGGTAGGGATGACAGGATTTGAACCTGCGACATTTTGTACCCAAAACAAACGCGCTACCAAGCTGCGCTACATCCCTTTCAATTGGCCTACAATGTCATTGTAGAGAATCCCCGAATTGTTTTCTATATACGCATTTCATTTTCTTTATTGATTGAGATACCCAACTTATCTTGTCATTTCTTTATCTCATATCATATAACATAGAATAATAATGAACTTCTAGACATGTGAAAAATAAAATAGAAAACTCGTCATAAATTTGGCAAATGCTTGGGCGGAAAGGGGTGTATTTTATTCTTTTAATTAATAATTAAAAAAAGAAAAGCAAAATCTTATCTATCAAATCCTTGGGAATTTCTAATTGAATTAGGAGTTTCGCGTACAAAACAAAAAAAAGTGGCCTTTAATCACATATAAACCGAATCATATATGTATTATCATTATGTATTACAATAAAAATTCTTTATTACAATTCTAATAAAGAAGGAGGATTTTAAATGCGAAATCTAAAAACATATCTATCCGCAGCACCAGTAATAAGTACCCTATGGTTCAGTTCTTTAGCAGGTCTGTTAATAGAGATCAATCGTTTTTTCCCGGATGCGTTGACATTCCCCTTTTTTTCATTCTAGTTATTAACACGGGGGGTGAGGAAGATTAGAGATACAATGAAATATCTGTGAATACTACCTCCCCTCTTTTTTTATTCGAATAAGTTCGAAAAGAAAAAGAATAAAAGTAAATTATCCCCTCAGTGAACCTCGTAACTTGGGGGCGGGCTTAAAGTAAATTACCTTCAATTAAATTAAGAGAACAGAAGTGCAAATGTGGTTTGGGCAACAGTATCATACAAGATGTTTAACTAAAATGCAAATATTGTACTGCAATTTGAATCGAAACTTCTAATGTAAATTAGACATGGACACGTATTTCGTCGTGTAGAAAAAAGTGCATTTAGTTAGTTGTACACTCCCTGCATTTCACTTTATTCACTTTATTCTATACATTCACTTAGATATACTTAGTATAATCTAATTTAAGATCGCTGTAGTACTTATTTTGACTATATTGGTTGCAACAAAATCTCTCATAATTTCGAGTTAGCCACTTCCATTTTTTTGTCCCTTTCTTCGTCGTTTCGGATCGGAAAATCAAAGAAAAGAGTTGAGTGAATAAAAAAAACCAAAAGGAGGTTCATCATGGCCAAGGGTAAAGATAAAGATGCCCGAGTACGGGTTATTTTGGAATGTAACAGCTGTCTTCGAAACAGCGTTAATAAGAAATCAACAGGCATTTCCAGATATATTACTCAAAAGAATCGACACAATACGCCCAGTCGATTGGAATTGAGAAAATTCTGTCCCTATTGTTACAAACATACAATTCATGGAGAGATAAAGGAATAGATGGAATCGATGTCACCTTTACAAATACAAAAGAAGAAGAAAAATGAAATATTAATATATCATATGTTAATACATATTTAAATATATATATAAATATAAACAATCAAAATTTGATTTCTTAATTCTAAATAATTATCATTAGCGGATCTGGTCGAACGAAATCGAATTTTCGAAATAAAAAAATAAGGGAGAAACAAACCATGGATAAATCCAAGCGACTTTTTCTTAAGCCCAAGCAGAAGCGGTCTTTTCGTAGGCGTTTGCCCCCGATCCAAACGGGGGATCGAATTGATTACACAAATGTAAGTTTCATTAGTCGATTTATTAGTGAACAAGGAAAAATATTATCTAGACGGGTGAATAGATTGACTTTAAAACAACAACGATTAATTACTCTTGCTATAAAACAAGCTCGTATTTTATCTTTATTACCCTTTCTTAATAATGAAAATTATGAAAGAAAATTGGAAAAAGGCAAATTGGTCTATAGGCCTGCCGATCTTAGAGCCAGAAATACAAAAAGAGCCAGAAATACAAAAAACCAATGGAATAAAGATACAAAAAATCAATCAAATACAAATTTCAATTCCAACTCAAACGGCAATTGAGGTTTTGTTCGAAAAATCCGAGAATCCAGATTTTATTGTCGTGGTGTAAAAAAAAACGAATTTTGGAAGAAGAAAAACTCTTTTTTTATTGAATGTTTTTGATCATATTATCATCATATTTTATCATACTCATTTCTATTCTACCTTCTCGGAATTCATTCTCCAACTCCAAGGAATTCTCTGGAAAATATTCCGAAGGATTCCTTCCAATCTCCTTATTTTAAGGATGTCATTAGAAATGATAGAAAGACAATTCTTATTTAATATAGCTATAGCTAGTTGTGCAAGGATTTTACGATTAAGAAAAGAAGCAACTGTCCTCTGTACAGCTTGTTTATTAATCTCCTATAACTATAGAATCCCGGATTTTCGCGAATTACTGCATTTATACGAGTGATCTACAAACGGCGCAAATTTCTTTTTTGTCTATCTCTATCCCGATGGGCCGAGACGAAAGCTCTCATTTTTTGGTGAATAATAGTTCGAGTAAGGTTTGAATGAGTCCCTCGAAAACCTGATGCGAAAAAACACATTTTTGTTCTACGCTTGTGAGCTAGAAATCCTCGTCTAATTCGGGTCATTGAATAAACGAAATTTTGATGAATAATTCATTGAGTTCTTTTTTTTTCAGTTATTTTATTCCCTTCCACTTTTCTAGAATAACAAAACAGATTCTTCCAATGTATAAAATAAGAATTCCAACAGCTTTTGCTACTCTAACCTTCCTAGCCACGATTTTTTCTTTTTTTTTTTTTTAGACATTTCGCCTCGAAATAAGAAATTGTATTAATACCTAGTATCAAACAAAAACATAACATAATATAATAAATAACAATAAGTAGTAAATAAATAGAAATGGATAAAGAAATAGTGGGTTCCTTCGTTTCTATGGTTATTTCTTAAACGGTGAGGTCTTCCCTATACACCGGAGCCCTCTCTTTTTTTCCTTTAATAATCATTTAATCGATGCTATTGTTAACTTGTACAGTTCACACTTTTTTGGCTCTACCCAGAAATTATCCAGTAATAGATCTTTCACAACGAGATCTATCTATACAGTAACGGTATTTAATTATGAAGATTAGCTGATTAGCTGACCCTGTTAGTCCGTTCTTGCAAGAGTAGAGGCATAAATTTTCGGCCTTTTCCTAAGCTAAGATTTCCCCTGCTTAACGGCTAATCATTTGCTACCAATGGGGAATTCTTTCCCAATTTAATTTGAAAATTGAGATGATTGAATTTTCACTAATAGAAACCATAAATTTGATACACAATAAAAGGATATGGTAGATCTTTTTTTTTAGATAGTGTTTTAGATATTAGATAGTGAAGGGGTTTTTACCATTCTATCCTATTGATCGGTATTGATCGCGAATAGTGGAAAATTCGTTTCCTTTCTTTTGTTCCAATCCACAATCCGAACGAGTCGCACATACACCCGAGTACATATTCCTCGGCGCTGAGGACACCCTCTAAGAGCGGGGGTTTTGTTGACATTTCTGATTGGCTGTCTTGCCTTCCTAATAAGTTGTTTAACAGTTGGCATGATGAATCATATGCATAATGGGTTGGTTTAGGTCGCTCCTAACCGGATGATTATGCGGAGGATTAGGGATTATTTCTATATTAACATTCTATTCAAATTAATAGAATGTTAATATAAAATATGAAACAACCCCAACCACGATTTGTATGAAATTCCAGTTATTTTTTATGTAACTCCTACAAGATCAGCGTCCCCACGTTGCTACAAAATCAACAATTCCATGAGCTTGGGCTTCTGTTGCTGACATAAAAGAATCGCTTTGCAGGTCTTTGAGTATGACCTCTAAAGGTTGAGCCGTTCTTTCTGCATAAATTTTGGCGATGTCTTCCTGAATGGTCATTAGTTCTTTCATTTCCCTCAAAAATTGGATGTTTTCGTTGTTGTCATCGTTATCGTCGTCGTCGTCGTTATCGTCGTTGTCGTCGGCGTCGTCGTCGTCGTCCTCCTCCAAAAAAGAAGCATGGGGTTGATGTATCATTACCCCAGCGTGAGGGAATGCTACACGTTTGTTAGGATTTCCCACGGCCAGGATAAAAGATGCCATTGAAGCGGCCAGTCCGACGCATATTGTTCGTATATCCGACTCCACAGCCTCCATAACATTATAAAGACTCATACCTGGGAGTATCCATCCCCCGGGAGAGTCTATATAAAGACAAAAATCTGTGATATCATTTTCTGCATCGAGATAGAGAAAAAGGTTGATAAGTTGATTCGCTATCTCGCTATTAACGTCTTGAAACAAAAACAACTGTCTCTTTTTATAAAGAGCATTGTATAAGTCAACCCAAGTTGACTCTTCGTCTTCTTCACGGTATTCGTATTCGGGACGGTCAACGTCAAAGTCAAAGGGTACTTTTGGAACACCAAGGGGCATTTTTTATAATGTAAAGCATAAAGCATTAAGTATTCGATTTTCCTTTAATAGAGAGGTATCTTCATAAAAATAAATTTATTTTTTGGTAGACAAATATGTCAACCCCAGCCAGAACCGAAATTTTTCTCTTCGCTATTTTCAGATTCTATTCTAACATAGAATCTATATATATGTCAACCCCAGAACCCAAATTCTTATGCGAATATCTAATCGGAAATCTTATATTTCTATAACTCATAGAATCGATTTTCTATGAGGTTTTGCCAGAGCACGACGCTGTCCAGAATCGAACTGCAATAACAGGGGAGACATAGACATATATATAAATAACTATCCTTTTATCTGTGTTGTGTATGTTTCATAAAGCCCCCTTCCGCGCTTCAATCGTATTATAACAACCTCTTAGAAAAAAAAATATCTATATCTCTTCCGCGTGAACCCTCTTTTTTTTTAACTAAAACTAAAAACTAAAAAAAGAAATTCACGAAATAAGGCTAAGTGCTAAAAGAATCTACTTTAATATTGTTTCTGATTATTGGGTCTTTATTTTATCGAAGAGATCAAATCCGGATCACTTATTTTACTGGTATTGAATCCTATTGGAATATGTAAAACATGTAATATCATAAGATAATAATGGTAGAAATGGAATTCCCTTTTCTTTTGTTATTCTATACAAAACTTCATAAGTCTAACTTAATAAGTTAAGTGGAATTTTTCAATTCCTTTCTAGTTGTATTTGTTGGAAATTCCAATTTGAGTCTAAAATTCTCTTTATTCCCCTGTTCATATATATTTCATACATTCCATATTCATATATGGGTTAGATAAAATTTTATGTGATTCCGTAAACAGAATAGAAATTTCATTATTGCCAGATCGACCCATATAATGGGATGAAGAACGACTCAATAATGGAATTTTTTTGTCAATAAATGGGAAATTCAAAATGCTTAGAGATGGAAATGAGGGAATGTCTACAATACCTGGATTTAATCAGATACAATTTGAAGGATTTTGTAGGTTCATTGATCAGGGCTTAACAGAAGAACTTTCTAAGTTTCCAAAAATGGAAGATACAGATCAAGAAATTGAATTTCAATTATTTGTGGAAACATATCAATTAATAGAACCTTTGATAAAAGAAAGAGATGCTGTATATGAATCACTTACATATTCTTCTGAATTATATGTATCCGCAGGATTAATTTGGAAAAGCAGTAGGGATATGCAAGAACAAACCATTTTTATTGGAAACATTCCTCTAATGAATTCCCTGGGAACCTCTATAGTAAATGGAATATACAGAATTGTGATTAATCAAATATTGCAAAGCCCCGGTATTTATTACCGGTCAGAATTGGACCATAATGGAATTTTGGTCTATATCGGCACAATAATATCAGATTGGGGAGGAAGAGTAGAATTAGAGATTGATAGAAAAGCAAGAATATGGGCTCGTGTGAGTAGGAAACAGAAAATATCTATTCTAGTTCTATCATCAGCTATGGGGTTGAATCTAAAAGAAATTCTAGAGAATGTGTGCTACCCTGAAATTTTCTTGTCTTTCCTTAATGATAAGGAGAAAAAAAAAATTGGGTCAAAAGAAAATGCTATTTTAGAGTTTTATCAACAATTTACTTGTGTAGGCGGAGATCCAGTATTTTCTGAATCCTTATGTGAAGAATTACAAAAGAAATTCTTTCAGCAAAGATGTGAATTAGGAAGGATTGGTCGACTAAATATGAACCAGAGACTAAATCTTCATATACCTCATAACAATACTTTTTTGTTACCGCGAGATATCTTGGCAGCTGCGGATCATTTGATTGGAATGAAATTTGGAATGGATACGCTTAACGACATGAATCATTTAAAAAATAAACGTATTCGTTCGGTAGCGGATCTATTACAAGATCAATTCGGATTGGCTCTGGTTCGTTTAGAAAATGTGGTTAGAGCAACTCTATGTGGAGCAATTAGACAGA